TCTTGCTCGTGAAGGTAATGATATTATTCGTGAAGCTAGCAAATGGAGCCCTGAGTTAGCCGCTGCTTGTGAAATATGGAAAGAGATCACATTCGAGTTCGAACCAGTGGATAAGCTAGATAAATAAATAAAATAAGCGCGTATAATTTAGCAATTCCTGTTTGTTCTCCTAATTGATTGCAATAAAACTTGGCCCAATCTTTTCCTCAAAAAAAGAAAGATTGGGCCGAATCGGATAAAGTATAAACATCTTATACTAATCCTATACTATGGGGTCTTTGTGTATTTGCATATATCTTTTTTTCTATGTACAGACCTTACGATATACAATACGATATACAAGTATATACAAAATCTAAACATAAGAAGATAAGATCGAAGGAAGACTAAACAACTTATCTATTCTATTATTTATTGTTGGAGCCATAGGCTGAATTATGGATCCTTGGGATTGGATTAGTGGATCATTTTATATTCCTTAGTTTCAGGCCATAGATCAAGCCAAGGGAAGGATTCTTTCTACCCCTATTCTGTATATTGTCTTTTTCGTTCCCTGTTGTAATAGAAACTCATTTTCTTATTTGACTATATGACACGAGATTCTACGAGACGAGAATTCATTTTTAATTTATGGGAAGAAACAACTATGTATCTTTTTGATGAGAATTGAAAGTTTTACATGAAAAAAACCTGTCTTTATATATCATATATCTTTTTTTGAGGAAAAGATTCTATCATAATCTCTATCATAATATTGAAATGATTCACCGGACGTTTTTCATTAACAATCTTAATGATTGGATCATATACTTCATTTGAATTCTGATGAGAAATAAAAAGAAAAAAATAGTAAAATGATTTTTTCTTCATCGAATGACTATTCATCTATTAGTATTAGGTTTTTATCAAATAGGGGGCAGAAAGAATCTATGGAAAAATGTTGGTTCAATTCAATGTTGTCTAACAAGAAGTTAGAACATAGGTGTGGACTAAGTAAATCAATGGATGATAGTCTTGATGCTCTTGGACATACCAGTGGAAGTGAAGAAACTATTCTAAATGATGCGGAGAAAAAGATTCCTAGTTGGGACAGTTATAGTTTCAGTAATATTAATTATCTCAATTATTTATTTGATAGCAGGAATATTTGGAGTTTGATCTCTGATCATACTTTTTTAGTTAGAAATAGTAATGGTGACACTTATTCTGTATATTTTGATATTGAAAATCAGATTTTTGATATTGACAATGCTAGTTTGAGTGAACTAGAGATTCTTTTTCCTATTTATTTGAATAGTGGGTCTAATAGTAGTAATTACTACTATTATTATTCCATGTATGATACTCAATCTAATTGGAATAATCACATTAATAGTTGCATTGATAGTTATCTTCGTTTTGAAATCAATAGTGACATTTACAGTGGTATCGACAGTTACCTTTTTAGTTCCGTTTGTACGGAAAGTACAAGTAGTATTGAAAGTGGAAATTCTAGTATCAAAACTAGTAGCAGTTATTTCAATAGAATAGAAATATCTAATGATTTCGATATAAATACAAAATACAAACAGTTATGGGTTCAATGTGAGAATTGTTATGGATTAAATTATAAAAAATTTTTTAGTTCAAAAATGAATATTTGTGAATACTGCGGATATCATTTGAAAATGAGTAGTTCAGATAGAATCGAACTCTTTATTGATCCTGGCACTTGGGAGCCTATGGATGAAGATATGGTTTCTCTGGACCCCATTGAATTTCATTCAGAGGAGGAACCTTATATAGATCGCATCTCTTTTTATCAAAGAAAAACGGGTTTAACTGAAGCTGTTCAAACGGGCGTAGGTCAACTAAATAGTATTCCCATAGCAATTGGAGTTATGGATTTTCAGTTTATGGGAGGTAGTATGGGATCCGTAGTAGGTGAGAAAATCACCCGTTTGATCGAGTATGCTACTAATCGATCTCTACCTGTCATTATTGTGTGTGCTTCTGGAGGAGCACGCATGCAAGAAGGGAGTTTGAGCTTGATGCAAATGGCTAAAATATCTTCTGCTTCATATGATTATCAATCAAATAAAAAGTTATTCTATGTATCAATCCTTACATCTCCTACAACTGGCGGAGTTACAGCAAGTTTTGGTATGTTGGGAGATATCATTATTGCTGAACCTAATGCCTACATTGCGTTTGCGGGTAAAAGAGTAATTGAACAAACATTGAAAAAGACAGTACCCGAAGGTTCACAAGAGGCTGAGTTTTTATTTGATAAGGGCTTATTCGACCCAATCGTACCACGTAATCCTTTAAAAGGTGTTCTGAATGAGTTATTTCAGCTACATGGTTTCCTTCCCTTGAATCAAGATTAAAAAAAAAAGATTGAAATTCTTCATTTTCAAATAGAAGTATAGCACTAGCTTCAGTTATTTTTATTTGTAGCGAATACGCATTTAGTTCATTATAATTAAAAAAATAAAACTAAGAAGATGGTGTTTTCTTTGGAGACATCCGTTATAAGTGTAATAAGAGTTAGAAGTTTTGGATAATGATTTTTTGCCCCGGATCCCTTTTTTATTCTACCTCTCTTCCTGATTAGGAATAAGCATCCCTCTATCGACAAGATAAAAAATAATTTCTTTCTCCTTCCGAGAAATACGGGAAATAAAAATAAATTTCTCCGTCCTTTTGACATATTCATATATAGAACAACGAAAAATAGAAAGAAATAAAAAATCTCAAATCAAAGAAAGAAAATAGAAATATTCAAATAACAAATAATAAGAATATAGAAGTTCTTTCTCTTTAGCGAAAACCCCCGTTTTTCACTAGAAATCCCTGTTTGTTGGATAAGATTGGTTAAAGTCGGGAACTCATAAGAAACTCTTTTCTATCTTTCCTTTCAAAACAAAAAAGGTGTTTTGAAAGGAAAGATAGAAAGACGATGAAGATAAGGATGGGAGAAGAAGAATCCAATTTATTAAAGTGGATTCTCATAAATATTCGTGTAGAAAGAGGAATTAGGTACACTTCATTGAGTTCTACATTCGTTATTGATTCTGAAATACTTCATATTAATATTCTATCTAATAGATAGACTTATCATAAGATATATTTATAATTATAATAATAATAGGTACAAATATGAAATTGAGGTACCCATTCTATGATAGATTTTAACCTTCCCTCTATTTTTGTTCCTGTAGTGGCCCTAGTCTTTCCGGCAATCGCAATGGCTTCTTTATCTCTTTATGTCCAAAGAAATAAGATTGTCTAAATATGATGGGACCGAATCTCATCAATTTATTTCAAAACTGGATCATCATACAGATACTTTTTTAATGTAATATGGTAGGATATATGATATGTGGCTTTTCCGAAAACAAATGGAAGAGTTGTTTTGTTATGTATGCCAATGCATAATATACGCATTAATGCATGTATATGCGGTTATAGCTTAAGAAATTAAATGATTAAATTCAAAATGATCAGCAAATCTTTTTTGAAAAATATTTGAAATAGAAACTCGATTTATCTAACCAATTATTCCTAATAGTTCCTGTTGGAATGCTGCTAGTTGATGAAAGTTACTTCGGGATCAAGCAATAAAAGTCGAGTCAAATCCTTTTGGATTATTCTCTCAATTCCAATCGAATGCAACTGGATCTAGTATAGTATGAACTGGCGATCAGAACATATATGGATAGAACTTATAACGGGGTCTCGAAAAACAAGTAATTTTTGCTGGGCCTGTATCCTTTTTTTAGGTTCGCTAGGATTCTTAGTGGTTGGAACTTCCAGTTATCTTGGTAAAAATCTGATATCCGTATTTCCGTATCAGCAAATTCTTTTTTTTCCACAAGGGATCGTGATGTCTTTTTATGGGATCGCAGGTCTATTCATTAGTTCTTATTTGTGGTGCACAATTTCATGGAATGTAGGTAGTGGTTATGACCAATTCGATAGAAAAGAAGGGATAATATCCCTTTTTCGTTGGGGATTCCCTGGAATAAATCGTCGCGTCTTCCTTCGTTTCTTTCTGAAAGATATCCAATCAATCAGAATGGAGGTGAAAGAGGGTCTTTTTCCTCGTCGTGTCCTTTATATGGAAGTCAGGGGCCAAGGAGCTATTCCCTTGACCCGTACTGATGAGAATTTGACTTCACGAGAAATTGAACAAAAAGCTGCCGAATTGGCCTATTTCTTGCGCGTACCCATTGAAGTATTTTGAAATGAACTGAAGAATAAATCTCAGCATGAGAGAAGGAACTTAATACATCTCAAAAGCAGGAGGACGTATATGGAACAATATTAATAAAATCTAATATAACTAATAACTAATCAAATAAAATATATTAAGGAGAATACAAACTATTTGTACACAAAAACTATTTTGTATACGCATACACATGGTGTCCAGCTTCACTCTTTATACTAGTAAAAGGTCTAATAATTATAGATTCATCAAATATCCTAACATGTCTTTTGTTTTCGTAAAACAGAATTCCTCTTTTTAGGCCCTTGAATTGATACCCTATCCCCGCGCTGCGGTTAGACAGTGAAATCTTTCGAATTCAAAATAGAAATAAAAGAATTAAAGGATCCGGTAGGTTTCGTCTTTAAATCTAAATTCTATTCGTTAGTTCAAATGGGTTTTCGAGTCTTCATCGAAAGAAAGGAATAAATGAAGGGGGAATTGGTTACAATTTGCCTAATTGTGATCTCTGGAATATGGAAAGAATATTTACTTCTTTTTTTTTCATTTGAAAAGGCCCTTCTTCTATGTTCTATTCTAGATTATTCTAGATCCAAAGACTCAATTCTTACACAAAAACAAAAATAGGAAAAGATCCATAGGTTCGATACCTTATTCTTGTTTTCTTGTTAGAGTTATAGGCTCTTGTTATATAATTCGTGCTTCATAGAAATCTCAGATAGAATCGACGAATGAAACAGGTTCATTAACAATTTACATCATGGATACAGAATGAAAAAAAAGAAAGCATTGGCTTCCCTCCCATATCTTGTGTCTATACTCTTTTTGCCCTGGTGGATTTCTCTCTCATTTAAGAAATGTCTAGAAACTTGGGTTATTAATTGGTGGAATACCGGGCAATCCGAAATCCTTTTGAATGATATTCAAGAGAAAAATGTTCTAGAAAAATTTCTGGAATTAGAAGAACTATTCCTGTTGGACGAGATGATAAAGGAGTACTCGGAAACACATATGCAAAGACTTCGTATAGGAATGCACAAGGAAACAATACAATTGGTCCAAAGACACAATGAATCTCATTTCCATATCATTTTGCATTTCTCTACAAATCTAATCTGTTTCGCTATTCTAAGTGGTTATTTTTTTCTGGGTAATGAAGAACTTTTCATTCTAAATTCTTGGATTCAGGAATTTCTCTATAACTTAAGTGATACAATCAAAGCTTTTTTGATTCTTTTAGTTACTGATTTATGGATCGGATTTCACTCGACCCATGGTTGGGAACTAATGATTGGTTCGATCTACAGCGATTTTGGATTGGCTCAGAATGATCAGATTATATCTGGTCTTGTTTCCACTTTTCCAGTGATTCTAGATACAATTGTGAAATATTGGATCTTCCATTTTTTAAATCGTGTATCTCCTTCGCTTGTAGTAATTTATCATTCAATGAATGAATGAATAATTCATTAGATCTTTTTCTTTATACTTCTACCTTATTCACTTCAAGGTATTCATACTTCATACTATAGTACAATTCTTTCAGTACAATCAATACAATGGCAAACTTGTGGATAGGGAATTCTCCTAGATACCTATCAAATTTATTGTAGAAATTCCGGGAATCAATGATTGGACCATGCAAAATAGAAATACTTTTTCTTGGGTAAAAGAACAGATGACTCGATCCATTTATGTATTGATCATGATATATGTAATAACTCGAGCATCTATTTCAAATGCATATCCCATTTTTGCACAGCAGGGTTATGAAAATCCACGAGAAGCAACTGGGCGAATTGTATGTGCCAATTGCCATTTAGCTAATAAGCCCGTGGATATTGAAGTTCCGCAAGCTGTACTTCCTGATACTGTATTTGAAGCAGTTGTTCGAATTCCTTATGATATGCAACTGAAACAAGTTCTTGCTAATGGTAAAAAGGGAGCTTTGAATGTAGGAGCTGTTCTTATTTTACCCGAGGGATTCGAATTAGCCCCCCCCGATCGTATTTCTCCCGAAATTAAAGAAAAGATGGGCAATCTTTCTTTTCAGTGTTATCGTCCTAATAAAAGAAATATTCTTGTGATAGGTCCTGTTCTCGGTCAGAAATATAGTGAAATCGTCTTTCCTATTCTTTCCCCCGACCCTGCGACGAAAAAAGACGTTCACTTCTTAAAATATCCCATATATGTAGGTGGGAACAGAGGAAGGGGTCAGATTTATCCTGATGGTAGCAAGAGTAACAATACAGTTTATAATGCTACATCTGCTGGTATAGTAAGCAGAATAGCACGTAAAGAAAAGGGGGGATATGAAATAACCATAGTTGATGCATCGGAAGGACGTCAAGTGGTTGATATTATACCTCCAGGACCAGAACTTCTTGTTTCAGAAGGTGAATCCATCAAGCTTGATCAACCATTAACAAGTAATCCAAATGTAGGAGGTTTTGGTCAGGGAGACGCGGAAATAGTGCTTCAAGATCCATTACGAGTCCAAGGCCTTCTTTTCTTCTTGGCATCTGTGATTTTGGCACAAATCTTTTTGGTTCTGAAAAAGAAACAGTTTGAAAAGGTTCAGTTGTACGAAATGAATTTCTAAATCTAGAGATTCCTTAAAATAAAGTTGGTAAAAGTGCCAAATTCTTGTTGATCGATAGAATGATATATGATTCAAAAAATTATATAAGTCTTTTCTTTGTTTTTTTTTTTTTTACTCTTTTTTATTTTGCGGGATGTCTGAAACTCATTACTTGTATACCATTCCTAATGATAGAAAATCAGTATACAAATAAAAAGGAATAGAATACAAGGCAAGGAGGACGGGAAAAATGAAATTTCTAGAAAGTATTCTTAGTCTTCCTAATCGTCTATTCGATTCGATACAAGACGACACAAGAAAAGGATTTTCTTGTATCGAAAGAATCATGTCTCCTATTTGCCAAAGATTCTTATTCCTTGTTTTATTTTCCGGGTAAAATTGAACGAATAGAACTCCTTAAATTCACTTCAACTTATAACTTAGAAAAAGAATTCAAACAAAAAAAGACTTATCTTGTTTTGTTTCGGCCGAAAAGCGGATTAGATCTTTACGCATATCCAATTCTTTCTTTATTATCTCATTACAGTTTTCTTTTTTTCTATTTCTATTATATTATTATATATATAATATAGAAATATAGAATAGAAATATAGAAATAGAGTTTTTTTCTTTTTATTATTTGTTTTAGTTTAGTAGAAATAGTTGAGTATAAAAAGAAAAGGATTTGCGGGATGTTTCATACGGA